GTTAATGTAGCTTAAACTTAAAGCAAAGCACTGAAAATGCTTAGATGGGTATCTACACCCCATAAACACAAAGGCTTGGTCCTGGCCTTTTTATTGACATTTAGTAAACTTACACATGCAAATATCTTCGCCCCGGTGAGAATGCCCTCTATATCAACCATGATCAAAAGGAGCAGGTATCAAGCTCACTACTCCCAGTTGCTCATAACGCCTTGCTCAACCACACCCCCACGGGATACAGCAGTGATTAAGATTAAGCCATAAACGAAAGTTTGACTAAGTTATACTAACATAGGGTTGGTAAATTTCGTGCCAGCCACCGCGGTCATACGATTAACCCTAGTCAATAAAACACGGCGTAAAGCGTGATTAAAAGAAAATCCCAATAAGACTAAGCCCAGACTAAGCTGTAAAAAGCCCTAGTCTTAATAAAAATAAATAAACGAAAGTAGTCTTAAAAGTTTTGAACTCACGATAGCTAAGACCCAAACTGGGATTAGATACCCCACTATGCTTAGCCCTAAACACAGACACTCAAATAACAAGACTGTTCGCCAGAGTACTACTAGCCATAGCTTAAAACTCAAAGGACTTGGCGGTGCTTTACATCCCTCTAGAGGAGCCTGTTCTATAATCGATAAACCCCGATACACCTTACCACCCTTTGCAATCATCAGCCTATATACCGCCATCTTCAGCAAACCTTAACAAAGCCTCATAGTAAGCACAATAATAAAACATAAATACGTTAGGTCAAGGTGTAGCCTATAGGGTGGAAGAAATGGGCTACATTTTCTATATACTAGAACACTCATAACGATAGCTTTTATGAAACTTAAAAGCCCAAGGCGGATTTAGTAGTAAGTTAGGAATAGAGAGCCTAACTGAATTGGGCAATAAAGCACGCACACACCGCCCGTCACCCTCTTCAAGTTTCTACAACTAAGTAAACAATACCTAATACTACTAAATCATTAGTACAAGAAGAGATAAGTCGTAACAAGGTAAACATACTGGAAAGTGTGTTTGGAATAATCAAGATGTAGCTTAACTAAAGCATCCGGCTTACACCCAGAAGACTTCTAACTATCAGAACATCTTGAACTAATCCTAGCCCACATAATACCAACCTCATACAACAATAACTTAATAAGTCAAATAAAACATTTATCTTCATTAAAAGTATAGGAGATAGAAATTTTTAACTGGAGCTATAGAGCTAGTACCGTAAGGGAAAGATGAAAGAAACAATTTATAGTAAAACAAAGCAAAGACTAAACCTTTTACCTTTTGCATAATGAATTAACTAGAAACAACTTCGCAAAAAGAATTTAAGCCAAGTACCCCGAAACCAGACGAGCTACTTACGAGCTGCTATCAGAGCTAATCCGTCTATGTAGCAAAATAGTGGAATGACTTGTAGGTAGAGGTGAAAAGCCTACCGAGCCTGGTGATAGCTGGTTATCCAGATAAGAATTTCAGTTCTACTTTAAATTTACCTTAAGCACTTATAATCTAAATGTAAATTTAATTGTTAGTCTAAAGAGGGACAGCTCTTTAGACACAGGAAAAAACCTTTATTAGAGAGTAAAATATGTAACTTCCATAGTTGGCTTAAAAGCAGCCATCAATTAAAAAAGCGTTCAAGCTTAACTCAATAAACCAAACTTAATTTGAACACTAAAATTCACCTCCTAATTATTCACTGGATTAATCTATAAACAACTATAGAAGCAATAATGTTAATATGAGTAACAAGAAATACCTTTCTCCCTGCATAAGTTTATATCAGCCCGAATAAATCACTGATAGTTAACATCTCCATAATTCAACCCAAAGATCTCAACTATTACCACCAATAATGTTGACCCAACACCGGTATGCACTTAAGGGAAAGATTAAAAAAAGTAAAAGGAACTCGGCAAACACTAACCCCGCCTGTTTACCAAAAACATCACCTCTAGCATTTACAGTATTAGAGGCACTGCCTGCCCAGTGACATATGTTTAACGGCCGCGGTATCCTGACCGTGCAAAGGTAGCATAATCATTTGTTCCTTAAATAGGGACTTGCATGAATGGCCAAACGAGGGTTTATCTGTCTCTTACTTTTAATCAGTGAAATTGACCTTCCCGTGAAGAGGCGGGAATAAACAAATAAGACGAGAAGACCCTATGGAGCTTAAATTTATTAGTCCAAATATACTGACATTAAATCTACAAGAAATAAAATCATTATTCATGGACTAAAAATTTTGGTTGGGGTGACCTCGGAGCATAACTCAACCTCCGAATGATCTTAATCTAGACTCTTAACCCGTCCAAATTCCAATTCATAAATTGACCCAAACCATTGATCAACGGAACAAGTTACCCTAGGGATAACAGCGCAATCCTACTCAAGAGTCCATATCGACAGTTAGGGTTTACGACCTCGATGTTGGATCAGGACATCCAAATGGTGCAGCAGCTATTAATGGTTCGTTTGTTCAACGATTAAAGTCCTACGTGATCTGAGTTCAGACCGGAGAAATCCAGGTCGGTTTCTATCTATTAAAATATTTCTCCTAGTACGAAAGGACAAGAGAAATAGGGCCAATATCCATAACATACCCTAAGACTTAATAGATGAAATAATCTTAATCTAATAAACTATTTACATATCAACCCTAGAACAGGGTTAGTTAAGATGGCAGAGCCCGGTAATTGCATAAAACTTAAAACTTTACAATCAGAGGTTCAATTCCTCTTCTTAACATTTATGTTTATAATTAATTTACTCCTTCTAATCGTCCCAATCCTACTTGCAATAGCCTTCCTTACTCTAGTTGAACGAAAAATACTAGGCTATATACAACTCCGAAAAGGTCCAAATATCGTAGGACCCTACGGCCTACTCCAACCATTCGCCGACGCCATAAAATTATTTATCAAAGAACCTCTAAAACCCCTAACATCTTCCATCGTACTATTCATTATTGCCCCTTCTCTTGCTCTAACTCTAGCGTTCACAATATGAATTCCACTACCCATACCCCAGCCACTTATAAATATAAATATAGGAATCTTATTTATCCTTGCAACATCAAGCTTAGCAGTATATGCAATCTTATGGTCAGGATGAGCATCCAACTCCAAATATGCCCTCATTGGAGCATTACGAGCCGTGGCCCAAACAATCTCATATGAGGTTACTTTAGCAATTATCCTACTGTCAGTTCTCCTTATAAACGGATCATTCACACTTTCCACCTTAATCACAACTCAACAATCTATCTGACTTCTCCTACCTACGTGGCCCCTAGCAATAATATGATTTATTTCAACACTCGCAGAAACAAACCGAGCCCCATTTGACTTAACAGAAGGGGAATCAGAGTTAGTCTCTGGTTTTAACGTAGAGTACGCTGCTGGACCCTTTGCCCTATTCTTCATAGCTGAGTACACTAATATTATTATAATAAATGCCCTTACCACGACACTATTTCTAGGAGCACTCTTTAACCCCACAACACCAGAACTCTTTACATTCAGCTTTATATTAAAAACACTACTCCTAACATCATCATTCCTATGAATTCGAGCATCTTACCCCCGATTTCGATATGACCAACTAATACACTTACTATGAAAAAACTTCCTTCCCCTAACTCTAGCATTATGCATATGACATATCTCCTTACCCATTGTCATTGCATGCATCCCCCCTCAAACCTAAAGAAATATGTCTGACAAAAGAGTTACTTTGATAGAGTAAATCATAGAGGTTTAAACCCTCTTATTTCTAGAATTACAGGACTTGAACCTATTCCTAAGAACTCAAAATTCTTCGTGCTACCTCTATACACCATATTCTACTAGTAAGGTCAGCTAAATAAGCTATCGGGCCCATACCCCGAAAATGTTGGTTTATTAATCCTTCCCATACTAATTAACCCTATCACCTCTCTCGCCATTTATCTAACTCTGTTCTCAGGAACTTTAATTACATTATTAAGCTCTCATTGACTACTCGCTTGGGTAGGTCTAGAAATAAGCATACTAGCTATAATTCCAATCTTAATAAATAAAGCAAATCCTCGATCAACAGAAGCCGCATCTAAATATTTTCTTATTCAAGCCACAGCATCAATAATACTAATAATAAGTGCAATTATGAATTTTATAAAGACAGGACAATGACTTATCACTAACCCCATGGCCCCAATCCCATCCCTAATACTCACAATAGCACTAGCCATAAAAATAGGATTAGCTCCATTCCATTTATGAGTCCCTGAAGTAACCCAAGGCACCCCTCTAATATCTGGCCTAATCCTGCTCACATGACAAAAAATTGCCCCCATCTCAATTATATCCCAAGTAACCCAATCTATCAATCCCCCCTTACTAACATCAATAGCTATTCTATCTATCCTAATAGGAGGATGAGGGGGACTTAACCAAACACAACTTCGAAAAATCCTAGCCTACTCATCGATTGCCCATATAGGCTGAATAATAGCAGTCATTTTATATAATCCAACACTTACCATACTTAACTTAATCATCTATATTATTCTTACAATTAGCATATTTTTATTACTCCACTTTAACAATAACACTACTGCTCTTACGTTATCGAACACATGAAATAAGTTTCCCCTCCTAACCTCAATTACCCTTATTATCCTAATATCCTTAGGAGGCCTACCCCCTCTAACAGGATTTACTCCCAAATGAATAATTATCAAAGAACTTGTTTCAAACGACAGCATTATTATCCCCTTAGCAATAGCTATAATGGCTCTCCTAAATCTATATTTTTATATACGAATTATTTACTCAACATCACTAACCCTATTTCCATCATCCAACATTAACAAAATAAAATGACAATTTGAAAACACAAAACTCACACCACTTATCCCAGCTATCATAATTATCTCCACCCTATTCCTCCCCCTCACACCCATAATCTCCACTCTAAGTTAGGAATTTAGGTTAACTCAGACCAAGAGCCTTCAAAGCCCTAAGCAAGTAATTAATACTTAATTCCTGATCTAAGGACTGCAAGATCTCATCTTACATCAACTGAACGCAAATCAATCATTTTTATTAAACTAAGCCCTCCTACCCTGAACTGACAGGATTTTAACCTGTAAATACTTAGTTAACAGCTAAACGCCCAACTCAACTGGCTTCAATTCACTTCTCCCGCCGTAAAAAAAAAAGGCGGGAGAAGCCCCGGCAGGATTGAAGCTGCTTCTTTGAATTTGCAATTCAACATGATCGTTCACCACAGGGCTTTGGCAAAAAGAGGACTCAACCTCTGTCTTTAGATTTACAGTCTAATGCTTACTCAGCCATTTTACCACCTACCTATGTTCATCACCCGTTGATTATTCTCAACTAATCATAAAGATATTGGAACACTGTACCTTTTATTCGGAGCCTGAGCAGGAATAGTAGGAACTGCACTTAGCCTTTTAATCCGAGCAGAATTAGGTCAACCTGGAACTTTGCTAGGAGATGACCAGATCTACAATGTTATTGTCACCGCACATGCATTTGTTATAATTTTCTTCATGGTAATGCCAATCATAATTGGCGGCTTCGGTAACTGACTGGTCCCTCTTATAATTGGAGCCCCTGATATAGCATTCCCTCGCATGAACAATATAAGCTTCTGATTATTACCCCCCTCTTTCCTCCTTCTCTTAGCTTCTTCAATAGTTGAAGCTGGCGCAGGGACTGGTTGAACAGTTTACCCGCCTCTAGCCGGAAATCTTGCCCATGCAGGAGCCTCTGTTGACTTAACTATTTTTTCTCTTCACCTAGCAGGTGTTTCATCAATCCTAGGGGCAATCAATTTTATTACTACAATTATCAACATAAAACCCCCAGCTATATCCCAATACCAAACCCCCTTATTCGTATGATCAGTACTAATTACTGCTGTCCTACTCCTCTTATCCCTCCCAGTTTTAGCCGCAGGAATCACTATACTTTTAACTGACCGTAATCTAAACACAACATTTTTTGATCCTGCTGGAGGGGGCGATCCAATTCTCTACCAACATTTATTTTGATTTTTCGGACATCCTGAAGTCTATATTTTAATTTTACCTGGCTTTGGTATAATCTCCCATATCGTCACTTATTACTCAGGTAAAAAAGAGCCTTTTGGTTATATAGGAATAGTCTGAGCTATAATATCTATTGGTTTCCTAGGCTTTATTGTATGAGCTCACCACATATTCACAGTAGGAATAGATGTAGACACTCGAGCATACTTCACATCCGCAACAATAATCATTGCCATTCCAACAGGAGTAAAAGTCTTTAGCTGACTAGCAACCCTACATGGAGGTAATATTAAATGATCTCCCGCAATACTATGAGCCCTAGGCTTTATTTTCCTATTTACTGTAGGGGGACTAACAGGAATTGTTCTAGCAAACTCATCATTGGACATCGTCCTTCATGATACATATTATGTAGTAGCTCACTTCCACTATGTCTTATCAATAGGGGCTGTATTCGCAATTATAGGAGGATTCGTGCATTGATTTCCTCTATTCTCCGGATACACTCTTGATAATACATGAGCCAAAATCCACTTCACCGTAATATTTGTGGGGGTAAATTTAACCTTTTTTCCTCAACACTTTCTAGGACTATCAGGTATACCACGACGCTATTCAGATTACCCAGACGCGTACACAGCCTGAAATACTGTGTCTTCAATAGGTTCATTTATCTCTCTAACAGCAGTAATAATCATAATTTTTATAATCTGAGAAGCATTTGCATCAAAGCGAGAAGTACTAATAGTTGAACTAACAACAACAAACTTAGAGTGATTACATGGATGCCCCCCACCTTATCATACATTTGAAGAACCAACTTATGTCAAAGTTTAGCATCAAGAAAGGAAGGAATCGAACCTCCTACAATTGGTTTCAAGCCAACACCATAACCATTATGTCTTTCTTTATAAGATATTAGTAAAATAATTACATAACTTTGTCAGGGTTAATTTATAGGTTAAAATCCTTTATATCTTATATGGCTTATCCCTTCGAACTTGGCTTTCAAGATGCAACTTCACCTATTATAGAAGAACTTCTACATTTCCACGACCATACACTTATAATCGTTTTTCTAATTAGCTCACTAGTCCTCTACATTATTTCACTAATACTTACTACTAAACTTACTCACACAAGCACAATAGATGCACAAGAAGTTGAAACTATCTGAACAATCCTGCCAGCAATTATTCTTATCTTAATTGCTCTTCCATCATTACGAATCCTTTATATAATAGACGAAATCAACAACCCCTCTCTAACAGTAAAAACAATAGGCCATCAATGGTATTGAAGCTATGAATACACTGACTACGAGGACCTAAGTTTTGACTCTTATATAATCCCTACATCAGATTTAAAACCAGGAGAATTACGCCTTCTAGAAGTAGATAATCGAGTGGTTCTACCTATAGAACTACCGATCCGTATATTAATTTCATCTGAAGATGTCCTTCACTCCTGAGCAGTTCCGTCCCTTGGGCTCAAAACGGATGCAATTCCCGGCCGACTTAATCAAGCCACTCTAACATCGACACGACCTGGACTATACTATGGACAATGCTCAGAAATTTGTGGATCTAATCATAGCTTTATGCCAATTGTTCTTGAATTAGTTCCACTAAAATATTTTGAAAACTGATCTTCATCAATACTATAAATTCATTATGAAGCTATTCTAGCATTAACCTTTTAAGTTAAAGATTAGGGGTATAAACCCCCTCATAATGAGATGCCCCAACTAGATACATCAACATGACTAATTACAATCGTTTCCATGTTCCTCGCTCTATTCATCTTTTTCCAAATCAAAATATCCAATCACCCTTTCCCTCATAACCCTTCTCCAAAGAGCATAACACCAATTCAACATAAAGCCCCTTGAGATAACAAATGAACGAAAATCTATTTGCCTCTTTCATTACCCCTACAATAATGGGACTCCCCATTGTCGTTCTTATTATCTTATTCCCCAATATCCTATTTCCTTCACCCAACCGACTAATTAATAACCGATTAGTCTCTATTCAACAATGACTAATCCACTTAGTATTAAAACAAATAATAACTATACATAACTTAAAAGGACGAACTTGATCCCTAATACTTACCTCGCTAATTATATTTATTGGATCCACAAACTTACTAGGACTACTACCCCATTCTTTCACACCCACTACCCAACTATCAATAAATTTAGGCATAGCCATCCCCCTATGAGCTGGAGCAGTCATCACAGGCTTCCGCCACAAAACTAAAGCATCACTAGCCCATTTTCTACCTCAAGGCACACCAATTCCCCTAATCCCTATACTGATTATTATTGAAACTATCAGTCTATTTATTCAACCAATAGCCCTAGCAGTTCGACTAACAGCAAACATCACAGCTGGACATCTACTCATACATTTAATTGGAGGAGCTACGCTAGTCCTAGCATCTATCAGCCCACCAACAGCAATAATTACGTTTATTATCCTCGTCCTACTAACACTCCTTGAATTTGCTGTCGCACTAATCCAAGCATATGTCTTTACCCTCCTAGTAAGCCTTTACCTACACGATAATACTTAATGACCCACCAAACCCATGCGTACCATATAGTTAACCCAAGTCCATGACCCTTGACAGGAGCTCTATCAGCTCTACTCTTAACTTCCGGATTAATCATATGATTCCACTTTAACTCAAACTTTCTCTTAACACTTGGCATACTCACAAACATTCTCACTATATACCAATGATGACGGGACATTGTTCGTGAAGGTACATTTCAAGGCCACCATACAACAATCGTTCAAAAAGGCTTACGATACGGAATAGTATTATTCATTATTTCAGAAGTTTTCTTCTTTGCAGGCTTTTTCTGAGCTTTCTACCATTCCAGCCTAGCCCCAACTCCTGAACTAGGTAGCTGCTGACCTCCCGTAGGAATTAACCCACTTAACCCCCTAGAAGTCCCACTCCTTAACACCTCTGTTCTTCTAGCCTCAGGTGTCTCAATTACATGAGCCCATCACAGCTTAATGGAAGGAAACCGAACACACATAATTCAAGCTCTATCTATTACAATTGCCCTCGGACTGTATTTTACACTACTCCAAGCCTCCGAATACTTAGAAACCTCTTTCACTATTTCAGACGGAGTTTACGGTTCCACATTCTTTATGGCTACTGGATTCCATGGACTCCACGTAATTATTGGCTCAACTTTCCTTCTAGTATGCCTAATACGACAACTAAATTTCCACTTTACATCCAACCACCATTTTGGATTCGAAGCTGCAGCCTGATACTGACATTTCGTAGACGTAGTCTGACTATTCCTATACGTCTCAATTTATTGATGAGGCTCATACTCTCTTAGTATAACACACATTACAACCGACTTCCAATCAGTTAATCTTAGTAAAATCTAAGAGAGAGTAATAAACCTAATTATTTCTCTTTCTACCAATGTATTTATCGCATTACTCCTAATCTCAGTAGCATTCTGACTGCCCCAACTAAATACTTACGTAGAAAAAACGAGCCCTTACGAATGTGGTTTTGACCCTATAGGATCCGCCCGACTTCCATTCTCCATAAAATTCTTCCTCGTCGCCATCACATTCCTTTTATTTGATCTTGAAATTGCTCTTCTTCTCCCTCTACCTTGGGCTTCCCAAACCAACAGCCTACAATTAATATTGACAGTAGCCCTTATACTACTCCTAGTTCTTACCCTTGGCCTAGCATATGAATGAATTCAAAAAGGCCTAGAATGAGTTGAATATGATAATTAGTTTAAATTAAAACAAGTGATTTCGACTCACTAAATTATGTGTTAACATAATTATCAACATGCCTATCGTCATCCTAAATATCACAATCGCCTATATAATCTCCCTACTTGGCATATTCATTTACCGATCACATCTTATATCATCACTCCTGTGTCTAGAAGGAATAATATTATCCATGTTTATCATAACTACCCTAATAACTCTAAACTCCCATTTCTCGCTATCATACATAATACCAATTATCTTATTAGTATTCGCTGCATGCGAAGCAGCCGTTGGCCTAGCCCTCCTAGTAATAGTATCAAACACATATGGACTAGATTATGTACAAAACCTTAATATTCTCCAATGCTAAAAATTATCCTACCTACAATTCTCCTTGCCCCACTTACATGGTTCTCCAAAAAATCAATAATCTGAATTAATCCCTCAATTCATAGCCTATTAATTAGTTTAGTAGTCCTTGTCACACTTAATCAGACAAACGATAATAACCTAACCTTTTCACCAACCTTCTTCTCCGACGCACTATCTTCACCCCTTCTAATACTAACAGCATGACTACTCCCATTAATGATCATAGCAAGTCAAAACCATCTATCCAACGAGCCACTAATTCGTAAAAAACTTTATATCGTAATACTCATTTCCTTACAATCTTTCCTAATTATAACTTTCTCCGCTACAGAATTAATCATATTCTATATTCTCTTTGAAGCCACATTAATCCCTACACTTATCATCATTACACGCTGAGGAAATCAAACAGAACGATTAAATGCAGGACTTTACTTCTTATTCTACACCCTAGTAGGATCCCTACCCCTATTAATCGCATTAATCTACATTCAAAAGTCTATAGGATCCCTAAATTTTATAATTTCTACCTACCAAAATTCTAATCTCCTCACAACCTGAACTAATGATATCCTATGATTAGCATGCATTATAGCTTTCATGGTCAAAATACCCTTATATGGTCTTCACCTATGACTCCCCAAAGCACATGTCGAAGCCCCTATCGCCGGATCCATGGTCTTAGCAGCTATCCTTCTAAAACTAGGAGGCTACGGGATAATTCGAATCTCAACCCTACTTCACCCAATCACAAGCACTATAGCATACCCGTTCATCATATTATCCCTATGGGGTATAATCATAACCAGTTCTATCTGCTTACGACAAACAGACCTAAAATCTCTCATCGCCTACTCATCAGTCAGCCATATAGCCTTAGTAATCGTAGCAATTATAATCCAAACCCCATGAAGCTTTATAGGAGCAACTGCACTAATAATTGCCCATGGACTAACATCATCCATACTCTTCTGTCTCGCTAATACTAACTATGAACGTATTCACAGCCGAACTATACTATTAGCTCGAGGCCTACAATCAATTCTCCCTCTAATAGCAATATGATGGTTACTAGCTAGCCTAACCAACCTAGCACTGCCCCCTACAATTAATCTAATCGGAGAACTATTCATTATTGCAGCCTCCTTCTCATGATCTAACATTACAATCATTTTAACAGGCACAAACATACTAATCACAGCCCTTTATACACTCTATATACTAATTACAACCCAACGAGGAAAGTTTACTCACCACCTGTCCAATATCAACCCATCATATACACGTGAAAACACACTAATATTCATACACATCTTTCCACTAATCTTACTTTCCCTAAACCCCTCAATCATTTTAGGACAATTATATTGTAAACATAGCTTAAACAAAGCATTAGATTGTGAATCTAAAGATAGAGATTAACCTCCTCTTATTTACCGAGAAAGTATGCAAGAACTGCTAACTCATGCTTCCGTGCTTACACCCACGGCTTTCTTAACTTTTATAGGATAGAAGTAATCCATTGGTCTTAGGAACCAAAAAATTGGTGCAACTCCAAATAAAAGTAATAAACCTATTTCCCTCGTTTATCCTACTATCTCTTACCGCACTTATCTTCCCCATTCTTCTAACAATAACTAGCCTATACAAAAGCAATAAGTACCCCAACTATGTTAAAAATACTATCATTTACGCCTTCACATTTTGTATAACCCCTACTCTCATATTCATCCATTCCGACTATGAACTAATTATCTCTAACTGACACTGAATAACAATCCAAACCTTTAACTTCACTATAAGCTTTAAACTAGATTATTTTTCAATACTATTTATACCTGTAGCTCTATTCGTCACATGATCTATTATAGAGTTCTCAATATGATATATACACTCAGATCCCTATATCAACCGCTTTTTTAAATACCTTCTAATATTCCTTATCACCATAATAATTCTTGTAACCTCAAATAACCTATTCCAACTCTTTATCGGATGAGAAGGTGTAGGAATCATATCATTCCTACTCATCGGCTGATGATATGGACGAACAGACGCCAACACGGCAGCTCTTCAAGCTATCCTATATAACCGGATTGGGGATATCGGCTTTGTACTGGCAATAGCATGATTCCTAACCCACTCAAACTCATGAGACCTCCAACAATTATTTACTATAGAACCAACTCTCCTACCTCTAATCGGCCTACTTCTAGCCGCAACCGGAAAATCTGCCCAATTTGGCCTACACCCCTGACTCCCCTCAGCAATAGAAGGCCCAACCCCCGTATCAGCCCTCTTACACTCCAGTACTATAGTAGTTGCAGGAATTTTCCTTCTTGTACGATTCTACCCCCTTATCGAAAATAATAAGACAATTCAATCTCTTGCCCTATGTCTAGGAGCCATCACCACTTTATTCACAGCGATCTGTGCACTTACCCAAAACGATATTAAAAAAATCATTGCATTCTCCACCTCAAGTCAACTCGGACTAATAATAGTAACAATTGGCATCAACCAACCCCACCTAGCCTTCCTCCACATTTGCACCCACGCATTCTTTAAGGCCATATTATTTATATGCTCTGGCTCAATTATCCACAACCTAAACGATGAACAAGACATCCGTAAAATAGGAGGACTCTTTAAAGCCATACCATTTACCTCATCATCCCTAATTGTAGGCAGCCTTGCACTAACTGGCACACCCTTCTTAACTGGATTCTACTCCAAAGATATAATCATCGAATCTGCAAATACGTCGTATACCAACGCCTGAGCCCTGATTATCACACTCATTGCCACCTCCCTCACAGCTGTCTACAGTACACGAATCATTTTCTTCGCTCTTATAGGACAACCACGATTCTCCTCACTAAATTCTATTAATGAAAACAACCCCCAACTCATCAATTCCATTAAACGTCTTCTAATTGGCAGTATCTTTGCTGGATACCTTCTATCCAACAATATTCCTCCTATAAATACACCCATCCTGACCATGCCCCTATATCTAAAACTTACCGCCCTCCTAGTTACAATCTTAGGGTTCACAATCGCAATAGACCTCAACAAACTCACCCTCAACCTAAAGACCAACCACCCTTCAACCCTATCCAACTTCTCTAATATACTGGGCTACTTCCCCCTAACTATACATCGACTCTACCCATACCTTAACCTCCTAGCAAGCCAAAAATCAGCCTCAACGCTCCTTGATAGCATCTGAATAGAAAAGGCCATTCCAAAACTAATCGCCAACCTCCAGTCTAATGCCTCAACTATAACCTCCAACCAAAAAGGCCTAATTAAACTCTACTTCATATCTTTCCTCCTATCCATTACTCTAGCCACCATATTCATAATCTATTTCCACGAGTAATTTCAATTACAATAAAAATACTAACAAACAAAGATCAACCCGCTACAACCATCAATCAACACCCGTAACTATATAAAGCCGCTACCCCTATCGAATCCTCACCTATCAAGCCTAACTCATCAGTCTCAAACACCTCTCATCCCTCTATATTATTAAATTCAATAACTACCTCCACCTCATCATATAAAACTGATAATAATACAATAAGTAACTCTACTAACAACCCTAGCAACAACACACCTAACACCACTACACCAGAACCCCAAGTCTCAGGATATTCTTCCGTTGCTATAGCAGTAGTATAACCAAACACAACCATCATCCCCCCTAAATAAATTAAAAAAACCATTAACCCTAAAAACGATCCCCCAAAATACAATACAATTCCACATCCCATACCACCACTAATAATCAACCCCAATCCCCCATAAATAGGAGAAGGCTTCGAAGAAAATCCAACAAAGCCTAAAACAAATAATGCACTTAATAAATATGTTATGTATGTCATTATTTTTACATGGGATCTAACCATGACCAATGACATGAAAAATCATCGTTGTTATTCAACTATAAAAACTACAAATGACAAACATCCGCAAATCCCACCCACTAATTAAAATTATCAATCACTCATTCATTGACCTCCCAGCCCCATCCAATATTTATGCATGATGGAATTTTGGCTCTCTCCTAGGCATCTGCTTAGTTATTCAAATCTTAACAGGACTCTTCCTTGCCATACACTATACATCTGATACACTAACTGCCTTTTCCTCCGTCACCCATATCTGCCGAGACGTAAATTATGGTTGACTCATCCGCTATATACACGCCAACGGCGCTTCCATGTTTTTTATCTGCCTATTCCTCCATGTTGGTCGTGGATTATACTACGGCTCCTACCTGTACTTCGAAACATGAAACATCGGAGTTATTCTTCTATTTGCAGTAATAGCCACAGCATTTATAGGCTACGTTCTTCCATGAGGACAGATATCCTTTTGAGGTGCTACTGTCATCACTAATCTTTTATCCGCTATTCCCTATATCGGAACTAGCCTCGTAGAATGAATCTGAGGAGGATTCTCAGTTGACAAAGCTACCCTTACACGATTCTTTGCATTTCACTTCATTTTACCTTTCATCATTGCAGCACTAGCAATAGTTCACCTCCTATTTCTCCACGAAACAGGATCCAACAATCCATCAGGCCTTATCTCTGACTCTGATAAAATTCCTTTTCACCCATACTATACAATTAAAGACATCCTAGGTCTATTACTTCTTCTACTCACCTTCATAATACTAGTCCTTTTCTCCCCTGACCTTTTAGGAGACCCTGATAATTATACACCTGCTAATCCCCTAAATACCCCGCCTCATATTAAACCAGAGTGGTATTTTCTATTTGCTTATGCTATTCTTCGATCCATTCCAAATAAACTAGGAGGAGTTCTTGCACTAGTATTTTCCATTCTTATTCTTATATTATTCCCTATCCTCCACATATCCAAGCAACGAAGCATAATATTTCGACCACTGAGTCAAATTCTCTTTTGAATCCTAGTAGCAGACCTATTCACACTAACCTGAATCGGAGGCCAACCAGTTGAACACCCATTTATCACAATCGGCCAACTAGCCTCCATCCTCTACTTCTCTATTATCCTCCTCATCATACCTCTCACAAGCCTACTTGAAAACAAGCTTCTTAAATGAAGACGCCCTAATAGTATAACTATTACCTTGGTCTTGTAAACCAAAAATGAAGAAACTATCTTCTTAGAGCAAATTCAGGGAAGAAACTAAAAATTCCACCTTCAACTCCCAAAGCTGATATTACTAAATTAAACTATTCCCTGCCCTTTCTTTCGACCGGTTCACCAAAATTTGACTTCTATGTGCCTATTAAAATTTTATCATGGAACATTTATTTATGTAATTCGTGCATTAATGCATTACCACATAAATAAATGTACTAAGTACATATTATTATTGATATTACATAGGACATATAATGTTAATTCAACATTTCAATTTACCAATACATGCATATAAGCAAGTACAACAACACTTATATAGTACATAAAACATGCAACCATTTACTCCACCAATACTGATTTACCATACGGATATCCATCCATCCATACAATCCATATTCCCCATAGCACATACTATTCACTAGCGGCACATACCCCATTTCCGTCATAAACCTTTCTAGTTCCAAATGACTATCCCCTTCCAATGGGTGTCTCTTAATCTACCAACCTCCGTGAAATCATCAACCCGCCCAATACGTGTCCCTCTTCTCGCTCTGATCCCATACAACTTGGGGGTAGCTAATGTGAAACTTTATCTGGCATCTGGTTCCTACCTCAGGGCCATAACTTGTAAAATCGCCCACTCGTTCCCCTTAAATAAGACATCACGATGGATTAGTTCCATTTCGACCCGTGACCCAACATAACTGCTCTGTCATGCCTTTAGTGGTTTTATTTTTTGGGGGATGCTTCCACTCACCATTGGCCGTCAGAGGCCCCGTTGCAGTCAATTCAATTGTAGCTGGACTTATTAGTCAATATTCTCGTCTAGCATACTTACCAATAGGTAATGTTGGATTAATGCTTGATGGACTAAAAATTTTTTACTAGAAAATTTCCACTGTCAGTTCCAAATCTTCTTTTCTTCTTACATGTTACCAAAATTATTAACTCTTATCCCAGTATCACCAAAATTACAAACCTTTTTTCCAATTCTCCAATACTAAATCCCTTGAGTAACTAACCTATAAATCTACACAAAAAATCCTCTATATTAG